ATTTAATTATTTACTTTTATTTAATATTAATAATTAATACATACTTAATTAATAATTAATACATACTTATATAGATAAAATATCGAACTTATAACTTATATAGATAGAATATGGAATTAGATAGAATATGTAATATAGATAGAGTCTAGATATAGAAGATTTAAAATACAAAATCTAAGGCTCAAATCTTTCTATTGTTGTCGCGGATCCACAATTAATTTACGGATCCTTGGGATTGGTCTATTCTTTTAGATCCTGCAGTTTTCCTGAATCAAGTCAAGTATCACAATTCTTTCTACCCATCCTGTATATTGTCCTTTTCTTTCCATATTGGTGGAATAGAACTTGAAATTATTACGTTCTTAGGCGAAATTTTACGAAAAAAAAAGATTTCTAAAATCTATTTTTTTTCGATGCGAATTTGATACGACATAAGAAAAAGTGGTCTTTATCATTGTATTTATAATGACAAGAAATTCTATTCATATATAGTGTATAGTGAAGTATTACTCCGGATTTACAAAAAAGAGCATTTTTTTACACCTATTACCTTTTTCTTATTTTTCTTATTAGTTAATAAAAAATGCTAGCGATTTGGTTTCTATGTTTAGGAAAGAAGATATTCAAATAAAGAATTTTTGATCGAATGACTATTCATCTATTGTATTTTGCTACAAAATAGGGGGCAAGAAAACTCTATGGAAAGGTGGTGGTTTCCTTCGATGTTGTTTAAGAAGGAGTTAGAGCGCAGGTGCGGGCTAAATAAATCAATGGACAGTCTTGGTCCTATTGAAAATACCGGTGAAATTAAAGATTCGAATCGAAAAGATACAACTAAAAATATTCAGAGTTGGGGGGGTCGTGACAATTCTAGTTACAGTAATGTTGATCGTTTATTCGGCGTCAAAGACATTCGGAATTTAATCCCGAATGAAACTTTTTTGGTTAAGGATAGTAATGGAGACAATTATTCCATATATTTTGATATTGAAAATGAAATTTTTGAGATTGACAACAATCATTTGTTTCTGAGTGAACCAGAAAGTTCTTTTGATAGTTATGGGGATTCTAGTTATCTGCATAATGAATCTACGAGTGAAGATACCTACTCTAATAACGATACTCAATATAGTTGGAATAATCATATTAATCGTTGCATTGCTAGTTATCTTCAGTCTGAAATCTGTATCAAAACTTCCATGGTAAGTGATAGCGATAATTGCAGTGATAGTTACATTTATAGGTACATTTGTGGTGAAAGTCCAAATAATGGTGAAGGGGAGGGTTCGGATGATGAAATGGAGGGTTCCGCGGGTATACGAATCCACGCGCAAGATAGTGATTTAACTCTAGAAGATACTTCTAATGATAGAGATGGGCAAGATAGTGATTTAACTCTAGAAGATAGTTCTAATGATAGAGATGGGCAAGATAGTGATTTAACTCTAGAAGATAGTTCTAATGATAGTGGTGGAACTAGCCCCTTTGCAAAATTTAGGCATTTGTGGGTTCAATGCGACAATTGTTATGGATTAAATTATAAGAAATATTTTAAATCAAAAATGAATATTTGTGAACACTGTGAATGGCATTTGAAAATGAATAGTTCAGATAGAATAGATCTTTCGATCGATCCGGATACTTGGAATCCTATGGACGAAGACATGGTCTCTCTAGATCCCATTGAATTTCATTCAGAGGACGAACCTTATAAAGATCGTCTTGATGCTTATCAAGCAAAGACGGGATTACCCGAGGCTATTCAAACAGGCAGAGGCGAACTAAATGGCATTCCCGTAGCAGTCGGGGTTATGGATTTTGAGTTTATGGGGGGCAGTATGGGATCCGTAGTCGGGGAAAAAATCACCCGTTTGATTGAATACGCTACCAATCAATTTCTACCTCTTATTATAGTGTGTGCTTCCGGGGGGGCGCGCATGCAAGAAGGAAGTGTGAGCTTGATGCAAATGGCTAAAATATCGTCTGCTTTATACGATTATCAATCAAATAAAAAGTTGTTTTATATATCAATCCTTGCATCTCCTACTACTGGTGGGGTGACGGCTAGTTTTGGTATGTTGGGTGATATTATTATTGCCGAACCCAATGCTTACATTGCTTTTGCGGGTAAAAGAGTAATTGAAGAAACATTGAAAAAAACAGTACCCGAGGGTTCGCAAGAGACTGAATATTTATTCGATAAAGGATTATTCGATCTAATCGTACCACGTAATCTTTTAAAAAGTGTTCTCACTGAGTTATTTAAGCTCCACGCTTTCTTTCCTTTGACTAAAAATTCAAATCAAAACCAAATAGAGTGCTAAGTTCAATTATTTGTAGCAAAGGAGTAGTTAGTTTATGTTTATTCGGAATTAAAGTAAATAGTAATTTTGTTTGGTGACCTACGATCTAATTGTACAAAGATGAATAAGTTCATTTATTTAGATCTACGTTTTATTCTATACCTTCACTTAGATATAATATAGATATATAGATACTTAGATCTATACTAAGAATTGAATTAGGACTTAATAGTTATAGTTAAGTTATAGTTAAATAATAATGAAAATTCTTAATTATAATTATTATAAGATATCTTTAGTTATAAATAATAATAACAGGTACGAACAATAAATCGAGGTACCCATTCTATGAACCTTCCCGTTCTTTTTGTGCCTTTTGTAGGCCTAGTATTTCCGGCAATTGCAATGGCTTCTTTATCTCTTCATGTTCAAGAAAACAAGATTGTTTAGACCTGATGGACCCCATCGCTTCGATTTTTTTTTCAAAAACTTAGACTTGCATCATAACTAACACAGATATCTATTTAGCGAAATATGATATAACATGTGATTTCTGCCGAACATAAAGACATAAATAAAGTAAAGCTCTTATACCTGTAGAAACATAATAATAAATAATATATGGGTAATTGAATTCTAGCGGTTTTCAAATCGACCAGGATCGCTAGATGGCTGAAATAAAAAGCCCTCGGATCTATATGTATAGTGGGATCGTATGAAGGGTATGTTATTATTTAAGTTTAGATTAGATCTAAGTAATTTGATGAATTACTCCTAAAGGTTCACATCAAACTAGTGCTAGTTGATGAGAGTTACTTCGGAAACAAAAAAAAAAAGCTAAAGTCAAATAAATTTGAGGGTTTCTCTCAATTCCAATAAAATACAATCGGATCAAGTATGAATTGGCGATCAGAACATATATGGATAGAACTTATAACGGAGTCTCGAAAACTAAGTAATTTTTGCTGGGCCTTTATCCTTTTTTTAGGTTCATTAGGATTCTTATTGGTTGGAACTTCCAGTTATCTTGGTAGAAATTTGATATCTTTTTTTCCGTCTCAGCAAATCATTTTCGTTCCACAAGGTATCGTGATGTCTTTCTACGGAATCGCGGGTCTCTTTATTAGTTCCTATTTGTGGTGCACAATTTCCTGGAATGTAGGCAGCGGTTATGATCGATTCGATAGAAAGGAAGGCATAGTGTGCATTTTTCGGTGGGGATTTCCTGGCAAAAATCGTCGCATATTCCTCCGATTCCTTATAAAAGATATTCAGTCCATTAGAATAGAAGTTCAAGAGGGTATTTATGCCCGTCGTGTCCTTTATATGGACATCCGGGGCCAGGGGGCCATTCCCTTAACTCGTACTGATCAGAATTTGACTCCACGAGAAATTGAACAAAAAGCTGCTGAATTGGCCTATTTCTTGCGTGTACCAATTGAAGTATTTTGAAAAAAAAAAAGGGAAATGGGTGCTTTGAGGGAAAAATGCAAGAATCCCCTTTTTTCTATAAAATAACCTAAGTGAAATTTCATCAAAAGGGTCATTCGGGCCAAAGCGCGCGGAACAACTACAAAACGAAATTCTTTAGTTTTGTCACTTGACGTTTTAGTTTCTCCTTTCTTTTGTGTTCCTTAATAACCAACACAAAAATAACAATTCTATTTATTAATAATGATAATTAGCCAATTTCTGGCTTGTTTTGCTACTTTGAGTATTGCAATATCTTTTACTCGATTATTCTACTATTCCTGTCTGTGGGCAATCAGTGAATTTTTTTTGAAGTATTGGATATTGTGGATTCTTTCGTTTCAAAATTGGATTAATATTCATTACTATTAATATTCATTACTTAAAACTTAAAGCGTTTCTTTCAGTCATTCCTTGAAAGGAGACAGTTGTTTCGAATTTGTCCAATTGAGATATCGGGAAACTCTATTTTTTTAGTATTTCTTCATTCGAAATGGATTGATTTGTAGTCGATTTCTCTAGTCTTTCGAGATTGAACGTGAAAGACTAATCAAAAAATCACAAATAAAATAGATTGATAGGTTCCATACCTTGTATAGAACTCAGAAGGATTCGATCACATAGAGTCGACGAATGGGGTGGGTTGATTAACAATTCACAAATGAAAAAATGGCAAAAAAGAAAGCATCTACTCCTCTTGTATCTATAGTATTTTTTCCTTGGTGGCTTTCTCTCTCATTTAAAAAAAGTCTGGAATCTTGGGTTACGAATTGGTGGAATGCCGGGCAATCCGAAATTTTTTTGAACGATATTCAAGAAAGGGGTCTTCTAGAAAAATTCATAGAATTAGAGGAACTCCTCGTCTTGGACGAAATGATCGAAGAATACTCGGAGACACGTCTACACAAGCTTACTATAGGAATACAAAAAGAAACGATCCAATTAATCAAGATACACAACGAAGATCGTATCCATACGATTTTTCACTTCTCAATAAATATAATCTGTTTTGTTATTCTCAGTGGTTATTCTATTTTGGGTAATGAAGAACTTGGTATTCTTAACTCTTGGGCCCAGGAATTCCTATATAACCTAAGCGACACAGTCAAAGCTTTTTGTATTCTTTTATTAACCGATTTATGTATCGGATTCCATTCAACCCACGGGTGGGAATTACTGATTGGCTCTGTCTACAAAGATTTTGGATTTGTTCAGAATGATCAAATCATATCGGGTCTTGTTTCCACTTTTCCAGTCATTCTTGATACAGTTTTTAAATATTGGATTTTCCGTTATTTAAATCGCGTATCTCCGTCACTTGTAGTTATTTATCATTCAATGAATGACTGATAACTGATCCACTCATATTAATCTAATCCAATTCGAAGGTTTGCAACTTTGGAGTTGTACATAAACAAAGCGTTGAAAATTTATCCTTTCCATTTTTACCCATCTTCAGGATTCATCCTATATTATTCCTATATTATTCCATTAACTAACAGAATCGTGGATAGGGAACTATACTAGCGACTTACCCCACCTATTGTAGAAATTTTGGTATCAACGATTGAACCATGGAAACTATAAATACTTTTTCTTGGATAAAGGAACAGATTACTCGATCTATTTCCGTATCCCTCATGATATATATCATAACTCAGACGGCCATTTCAAATGCATATCCCATTTTTGCACAGCAGGGTTATGAAAATCCACGAGAAGCGACGGGGCGTATTGTATGTGCCAATTGTCATTTAGCTAGCAAGCCCGTGGATATTGAGGTACCGCAAGCGGTACTTCCTGATACTGTATTTGAAGCGGTTGTTCGAATTCCTTATGATATGCAACTGAAACAAGTTCTTGCTAATGGTAAAAAGGGGGGTTTGAATGTAGGGGCTGTTCTTATTTTACCGGAAGGTTTTGAATTAGCTCCCCCCGATCGTATTTCTCCCGAGATTAAGGAAAAGATAGGAAATTTGTCTTTTCAGAGCTATCGCCCTAATAAAAAAAATATTCTTGTGATAGGCCCTGTCCCCGGTCAGAAATATAGTGAAATTTCCTTTCCTATTCTTTCCCCTGATCCCGCTACTAAGAAAGAAGTTCACTTCTTAAAATATCCTATATACGTAGGCGGGAACAGGGGAAGGGGTCAGATTTATCCTGACGGGAGCAAGAGTAACAATACAGTTTATAATGCTACAGCAGCGGGTATAGTAAGCAAAATCATACGAAAAGAAAGGAAGGGGGGATATGAAATAACCATAACAGATCCGGATGGACGTCAAGTGGTCGATATTATCCCCCCAGGACCAGAACTTCTTATTTCAGAGGGTGAATCCGTGAAATTTGATCAACCATTAACGAGTAATCCTAATGTGGGCGGATTTGGTCAGGGGGATACGGAAATAGTACTTCAAGATCCATTACGTGTCCAAGGCCTTTTATTCTTCTTGGTATCTGTTATTTTGGCACAAATCTTTTTGGTTCTTAAAAAGAAACAGTTCGAGAAGGTTCAATTGGCTGAAATGAATTTCTAGACTTGCGGATTTATTGACATCAAGTTTGTAAAAGGGATTTTTCCTCTTACCAGCCTTCGGCACAAGAAAGGGAATTTGCTACACCCTCTTCTTGTGCCGAAGAGTAAAGATTCTTGATCCTCTTTTTCAAATATTCCTAGTCTTGCTTTTTTTTCCAGAGACCCTTTTTTTTTGTTTTTACGAAACATTCTAAGTATAAGAAGTAGTGGACAAATAAAAAAACAAGAGGGGAATTCATTAAATAGAACTGATTGAATGAACTTAAAAAAAAATTGCATTTTGATGAGATACTAAAAAAAAAAGAGTAAAAATGCAAATAAGGAGTAAAGTCCTATTAGTATTAGTATAGTAAAGTATTTACCCGATATCTAATCTATATTTTGTAGATTCTATCATCCAACATCCACGAAATTGAGTGATTCCTTCTTTCTTCTAACTTTGAAATGAAAGTACGGATAGATACTGTCAGGGAGGCGGTGTTCTGAATCAATCAATGGAGTTCTTTTTTCAAAAGCATCACCAGAAAGTGGAGTTTTTTGAAACGGAAGAAACGGGATTTCTTATTTAGGCGAAAAAAAAGAAAAAGAGTATGATTCTTAAGAACTCAACGGGCTCCTCCCCCTGGAATCAGACAAACAAAGAAGGAAATCCCGTTGAGTTCTTATGCTTTGATGGCTACAACTCAATTCATTCGATTACTAGAGGGATGAACCCAATCCAGAATATGAACCATAAAAGAAAACACCTAGTAAACCTATCACAAGAATACCTGTTACAGTACCTATTATCCAAAGAGGAATCCTTCCAGTAGTATCGGCCATTTAACCCCCTTCCCTCCACATTTCATCAAGTGTTCGTGCTAGAGACATAAACAGTCATGGATAATTATGAAATAAGACCCTTCCAAATGCGCTAAGAGAATGCCTAGAATTCTTATTTATTCTCTTTCGTTTTCTTAATTGAAGAAATAATTGGAAAATAAAACAGCAAGTACAAAAATGAGTAATAACCCCCAGTATAAACTGGTACGATTCAATTCAACATTTTGTTCGTTCGGGTTTGATTGTGTCATAGCTCTATAATTATAATTATAATTCGGATGTAGGTTTATCGTTGGATGAACTGCATTGCTGATATTGATCCCAAAAAAAAGACGGTAGGTACGGCTAGACCGTGAACAGCCAACCATC